ACTGTACGAATAGCATTTGCTGCTGCAGTTTGAGCGGCAAAGGGTGTCCCTCTTCGCGTACCATTGAATCCACAAGTACCGGCCGAGGACCAGGAAACCACCCGACCTCGTACATCTGTAACTGTGACAATGGTATTATTAAAACTTGCTTGAACATGAATAACTCCCTTTGGTATTTTCCGTGCACTTTTACGTGCACCAATACGTACATTTCTACGTAAACCAGTTCTCGGTATAGCTTTTGCCATATTGTATCATCTCATAAATATGAGTCAGAAATATATGGATCTATCCATTTCATGTCAAAACAGATTCTTTATTTGTACGCTGAGTCCTTTAGTGAGTCTGATTATCCCTTTAGCCTTGTCTTTGTTTATGTCTCGGGTTGGAACAAATTACTCTAATGCGCCCCCGTCTACGGATTAGTCGACATTTTTCACAAATTTTACGAACGGAAGCTCTTATTTTCATATTTTTCATTCCTTATCTTAATTCTGAATCTACTTCTTGGTAGAAAATAAGTTTCTTGAAATTTTTAATCTCGAATCGTATTGAATAAAAATGACCTAATCTTTTGAATCCTTGTTTCGGAGTCGATAAATTATACGTCCTCTGCTTGAATCATAACGACTTACTTCAATTTTGACTTTATCCCCGGGTAGTATCCGTATAAAACTACGTCGGATCTTTCCCGAAACATAACCTAGAATCAGATCCTCATTATCTAACCGAACCCGAAACATGCCATTGGGAAGCGATTCAGTAATTAAACCTTCATGAGTCCATTTTTGTTCTTTCATTCCAGGTAAAGTCTCCTTGAGGTATCAACTAATGGAGGAGAAACGATATTAGACAACTCACCCCCCCTTTCTTTTTATATTTCTCAAATAGGAAGAGGTTTCGGATTTCATTTGGATATGAAATGGATTACCATATATAACATAAAATTTCTCCGCCGATTCCTTCTAGTCGAGCTTCCCGATCTGTCATTATACCCCGAGAAGTGGAAAGAATTACAATACCCATTCCACCTAAAATTCTAGGAATTCGTTGAGAGTTAGAATAGATTCGTAGACCGGGTCGGCTGATCCGTTTTAAATTTAAAAAATTTCTATAGGGTCTTTTCCTATTCCTGCTATGTCGCAGGGTTAAAACCAAAAAATTTTTGTTTTTTTCTCGATGTTTTCTGACGTTTTCGATAAAACCTTCTCGGAAAAGTATTTTAACAATATTTTCGGTAATATTAGTAGATGCTATGCGAACAACTCTTTTTCTATCCATATCAGCATTTCGTATAGAGGTTATTATCTCAGCAATAGTGTCTCTACCCATGATGAATTAAAACTTTTGTCGTCCCAAAATTGGATATAATTAACATGTTTTTCTTTTTTTTTTTATTGGTTTATGAATATAAATTTTTCAAGGTATATGCGCAAAACACAAGCTACGAATTAATCTAGTTCTTAATCTATTTCCCTTCAAATACCCCAAAAATTTAGATCTCTTTTTTTTTTAATTTTATAATACTTCGGGAGCTAATGAAACTATTTTAGTAAAATTTAATTGTCTCAATTCGCGGGGGATTGCCCCAAAAATGCGAGTTCCTTTTGGATTTCCTTCTTGATCAATCACAACTGCAGCATTGTCATCATATCGTATTATCATACCGCTGTCACGTTTAAGTTCTTTACAGGTACGAACAATTACAGCTCTGACTACTTCTGATTTTTCTAGGGGCATATTTGGTACGGCTTCTTTGATCACAGCAACAATAACGTCACCAATATGAGCATATCGGCGATTACTAGCTCCTAGGATTCGAATACACATCAATTTTCGAGCCCCGCTGTTATCCGCTACATTTAAATAGGTCTGAGGTTGAATCATATAAATTTTTGAATCTATTCTTCCAATGCAAAGGATGAAGAAAATAAAAGAAATATTGTTTGTCTAAGTCTAAAAAAGAAATAGGCGATTTTGTTTCATCCCCAAGACTCATTTCTCTACGTTCTACATTTTTATCCCGAAATAATAAATTGAGTTCGTATAGGCATTTTGGATGCTGCTATTAAAATAGCCCTTTTAGCTATATTTTCGGTTACTCCACCCATTTCATATAGTATTCGCCCCGGTTTAACAACAGCTACCCAATATTCAGGGGATCCTTTCCCTGAACCCATACGCGTTTCAGCAGGTCTTACTGTAACTGGTTTGTCTGGAAAGAGACGGACCCATATTTTTCCACCACGGCGTGCATTTCGTGTCATTGCCCGGCGACCTGCTTCGATTTGTCGCGATGTGATCCAAGCGGGTTCAAGTGCTTGAAGAGCATATTTACCGAAACAAATATGATTACCTCGATAAGATATTCCCTTCATTCTTCCTCTGTGTTGTTTACGGAATCTAGTTCTTTTGGGGTTATAGTTGATGGTTGTTTCGGAATTCCATCTCTACTACAGAGCTGGACGTGAGAGTTTCTTCTCATCCAGCTCCTCGCGAA